ATCCGAAAATAGGAAAAAACGGAGTCTTTGTCTAAAGAAATGCGTTGAGAAAGGGCAGATGTATAGAACCTTTCAACGAGATAGTGCTTTTTCAACTCTCTCAAAATGGAATCTATTCCAAACATATATGCCGTGGTTCCTTACTTCGGCAGGGTACAAATATCTAAATTTTTTATTTTTAGATACTTTTTCAGACCTATTGTCGATACTAAGTAACAGTCCAAAATTTGTATCCATTTTTCATGATATTATGTATGGATCAGATATATCATGGCGAATTCTTCAGAAAAAAGGGTGTCTTCGACAATGGAATCTGATAAGCGAAATTTCGAGAAAGTGTTTACATAATTTTCTTATGTTCGAAGAAATGATTCATCGAAATAATGAGTCACCATTGATATCGACACATCTGAGATTGCCAAATGTTCATGAGTTCCTCTATTCAAGCCTTTTCCTTCTTCTTCTTGTTGGATATCTCGTTCGTACACATCTTCTCTTTGTTTGCCGAGCCTCTAGTGAGTTACAGACAGAGTTCGAAAAGGTCAAATCTTTGATGATTTCACCATACATGATTGAGTTGCGAAAACTTCTGGATAGGTATCCTACATCTGAACTGAATTCTTTCTGGTTAAAGAATCTGTTTCTAGTTGCTCTGGAACAATTAGGAGATTCTCTAGAAGAAATCCGGGGTTCTGTTTCTGGCGGCAACATGCTATTGGGTGGTGATCCCGCTTATGGGGTCAAATCAATCCGTTCTAAGAAGAAATATTTGAATATCAATTTCATCGATCTCATAAGTATCATACCAAATCCCACCAATCGAATCACTTTTTCGAGAAATACGAGACATCTAAGTCATACAAGTAAAGAGATCTATTCATTGATAAGAAAAAGAAAAAACGTGAACAGTGATTGGATTGATGATAAAATGGAATCCTGGGTTGCGAACAGTGATTCGATTGATGATGAAGAACGAGAATTTTTGGTTCAGTTCTCCACCTTAACGACAGAAAAAGGGATTGATCAAATTCTATTGAGTCTGACTCATAGTGATTATTTATCTAGTGATCATTTATCAAAGAACGACTCTGGTTATCAAATGATTGAACACCCGGGAGCAATTTACTTACGATATTTAGTTGACATTCATAAAAAGTGTCTAATGAATTATGAGTTCAATACATCCTGTTTAGCAGAAAGACGGATATTCCTTGCTCATTATCAGACAATCACTTATTCACAAACCTCGTGTGGGGCTAATAGTTTTCATTTCCCGTCTCATGAAAAACCCTTTTCGCTCCGCTTAGCCCTATCCCCCTCTAGGGGTATTTTAGTGATAGGTTCTATAGGAACTGGACGCTCCTATTTGGTCAAATACCTAGTGACAAACTCCTATGTTCCTTTGGTATTTCTGAACAAGTTCCTGGATAACAAGCCTAAAGGGTTTCTTATGGATGATATCGATATTGATGATAGTGACAATATTGATGATAGTGACGAGATTGATGCTAGTGACGATATCGATCTTGACCTCGATACGGAGCTGCTAACTCTGATGAATGCGCTAACTATGGATATGATGCCGGAAATAGACCGATTTTCTATCACCCTTCAATTCGAATTAGCAAAAGCAATGTCTCCTTGCATAATATGGATTCCAAACATTCATGATCTGGATGTGAATGAGTCGAATTACTTATCCCTCGGTCTATTAGTGAACTATCTATCCAGGGATTGTGAAAGATGTTCCACTAGAAATATTCTTGTTATTGCTTCGACTCATATTCCCCCAAAAGTGGATCCCGCTCTAATAGTTCCGAATAAATTAAATACATGCATTAAGATACGAAGGCTTCTTATTCCACAACAACGAAAGCACTTTTTCAATCTTTCATATACTAAGGGATTTCACTTGGAAAAGAAAATGTTCCATACTAATGAATTCGGGTCCATAACGATGGGTTCCAATGCACGAGATCTTGTAGCACTTACCAATGAGGCCTTAGCGATTAGTATTACACAGAAGAAATCAATTATAGACACTAATACAATTAGATCCGCTCTTCATAGACAAACTTGGGATTTGCGATCTCAGGTAAGATCGGTTCAGGATCATGAGATCCTTTTCTATCAGATAGGAAGGGCTGTTGCACAAAATGTACTTCTAAGTAATTGCCCCATAGATCCTATATCTATCTATATGAAGAAGAAATCATGTAACGAAAGGGATTCTTATTTGTACAAATGGTACTTCGAACTTGGAACGAGCATGAAGAAATTAACGATACTTCTTTATCTTTTGAGTTGTTCTGCCGGATCGGTCGCCCAAGACCTTTGGTCTCTACCCGGACCCGATGAAAAAAATGGGATCACTTCTTATGGACTCGTTGAGAATGCTTCTGATCTAGTTCATGGCCTATTAGAAGTAGAAGGTGCTCTGGGGGGATCCTCACGGACAGAAAAAGATTGCAGTCAGTTTGATAATGATCGAGTGACATTG